ATTTCGCCTCTCCCATCAATAGGTTTAGCGAGAGCATTTATAACACGACCTAAGTAAGCCTCGCTCACGGGTATCTGAGCAATTCTCCCTGTTGCTTTTACAAAACTTCCCTCTTGTATCATCAACCCATCGCCCATTAATACAATCCCAACATTTTTTGATTCCAAATTCAGAGCAATACCTCTTGTTCCTTCTGCAAATTCGACTAATTCACCTGACATTATTTCACCAAGACCTATAATACGAGCAATCCCATCCCCCACTTGAACTACGCGGCCAATATTCTCAATCCCTACTTTCCTATTATATTGTTCAATACGTTCGCGGAGAATTTTATTAATTTCGTCGACTCGAAGGGTTGCCATTAGTATTTCTTTAATTTTTTTTTGGAAGCAAAGGGAAAAATAATGCCTAAATTCTAAACGAAAGTAGAAGTTCAAAGCCTAATAAAAATAAATTTAATTATCTCTTCCATTCTATGGCCCCGAGAATGCCAATATTAGCACGAATCGTACGGAAATGTAACTCAGTATTCAAACAACTATTCAGAGTCCCTAGAGCTCCTTGTACGGCTTGTTGGAAAACCCGTTGTCGGACCTGATTCATCGCCCTTTGTTTTTCAAAATAAAGGGTTTCGTTTTTAGACTTTTCTAATTGTTCCAAACTAATAGAAGTAGCATTAATCAAATTTTCTTTTTCTCGTTCTATCTCAGAGTATCCATTCATTCGATACTCATCTGCTTCTAGTTCAACTTTCTGTAATCGAATACGAGCTTTTTCGAGTTGTTCAAGGGTCCCTCTACGCAATTCTTCCGAATTTCCAATAGTACTTAAGATCCTCTGTTTTCGATTATCTAATAAATCTTTTAATGAAAGTAGATTATCTTGCTATTAAGTTTACAATTTTTATGATCTCTTCCCGAACCAAACATGAATCTTTCGATTCATTTGGCTCTCACGCTCCTTTTTTTCTTTTTTGCTATGTATTAGGGCTATTTCCATATCTTTTTTTATGTAATGAGCCTATCCTCTATCCTCTCTTTTCTGTTTGTATTTTAATATACCGAAACTTATATAAGACTAGAGAAATATTAAGAGGACTCTTCCGACTAGATAAAAATCTATCATGGTCAGCAAAGGTGTTTCTTTATTTGTGTTTGCTCTGTTAGTTAATAATTTCAATTTCATTAAGAAAAACAAATTAAATAAATGGAAAATGAAAATGGATGGAATTCCTTTTATTTTTTTTTCTTCAAATCCAAAAAATTTCTCTTTTTTTTATACATAGGTCGTCGATTCGGCATTGGAAAAAGGGCAGGGTGCCCTTCTAGTAAATAGTTCAAACTATTTTATCGATATGAGTGTTCTATATCAGAAAAATTATACACTAGTGATTTCCCGTTTAAAGGATTTTGATACTAATACTAATGTAATTGTAGAAAGAGTACCCCTTTTTGCCTGGACTTCAAGCAGTTTAGCTTTAACCGTGTTAATGGTCTCACATTATTGGTCGATAGAGAATCAAAGTAAATTTACCAATGAGTCGCGAAATGCTATGGTTCTTCCATATGATTTCTTAAGTTATTCAGAAGTAATTCGTCGAGATCGTGCACCTTTTCTTATTTATCCCAAAAAGACTCAAAAATATTCTAAAGTGCAGCCGGATAGATCCAATCTATTTTTGAAATAGACAACTCGCACACACTCCCTTTCCAAAAAAAATCAATACACCAACCACTACAGTTAGATTTATTAGATTTGTTGCTAAAATATCGGTATTAATCCCGAAACTCCCAGCGAATGGCCAGTGAGCCAAAAAAACGAAAGAATGGGTTACATTTTTCATATGCTCTCCTCTTATAGATAGGACGAACAAAGAAGAAAGTTTTTCGATCACTTACTTCGCTCGCCCTTTTTTGATCGGTTTTTTTAATGCAATTTTTTTTTAATGCAAATAGATTCAATCTAATAATTTCTTTTAGATTTAGTCTTACGTCTCCTTTGACCTGTGAAAGATCCCCTTTGTTGAAATGTTCCCAAAATTCCTAAAAGAAAAGGAAAAAGTATCTAATCTAAAGGACTCATTTTCTTTTTTAGGATTAAACAAAAGGGTTCGCAAATAAAAGCGCTAGTGCCACAACCAGTCCATAAATTGTTAAAGCTTCCATAAAAGCTAGACTAAGCAATAAAGTACCTCGTATTTTCCCTTCCGCTTCTGGTTGTCTCGCAATACCTTCTACAGCTTGTCCTGCAGCAGTACCTTGACCAACTCCAGGCCCAATAGAAGCAAGCCCTACGGCCAATCCAGCAGCAATAACGGAAGCAGCAGCAATTATTGGATTCATGGTGAGTTCCTCGTGTCAAAAAAAAAAAAGAAATGGTTAAGGATACAATCAACCAAGAAATTATTACTTCTAACTTCTAAGCTCTATTGGGTAGAAGTAACTAAAAAGTAGAAATTGAAATGATAATCGAAATCGTCCGAATTACTTCGAGATCTCGTTTTTAGTTTCTAATCATTAGAGGTTTGTGTAAATCCACACGATTCTAACTATTCTATTTCTCTTTCTTTTCAACCAATCACTCATTCATTCCATCCTCTTTTTTTTTACTCTTGGATATCCTTGAGTTCCCGTTTTTTCTCTTTCGTCTAATCCATAATAAAAGACGAAATACAGGAAGAACCCCTATTGAAATCGAACTAATCCAAATCCAATTCCAATAGGAATCAAATCAAGATATACAATTGATAACAATATGCTGCATAGAACTAGATATGAAATCCAATTCCATATAGAAGGGAATTCCATATATCGGATTAGATAATGAATCTAACTTAGGAATCAAAAAAAATTCCATATACATTTGTTTCTTCTATTTTGTTTGCATATTTTCTCATTTTCTATTGAATCCGATTCTAAAATCCTTCCTTAGAAAGCCGCACAAAAGATGACTGTCTTATAGACATTAAGGATATAGATCTAACCTGACCCCGTCCCCCTGAATGCATATATACTTTACCAATTCCGTAATATAGTCTATTCTCTCGCCTACAACTTTAGGTTGTATATTCATACGCATTTCGAACTATTTAGTTTTCCAACTAAGAGGATTGTCCGGAATAATGCATGAATTGGGCTAAGCTAAAAAAAAAAAAAGACTATTTCGAAAATTAGTCAATTCAATGATGACCTTCCATGGATTCACCTATATAGGCTGCTGCTAACGTTGCAAAAATAAGAGCTTGAATACCGCTTGTAAATAATCCAAGAAACATGACCGGTATAGGGACTACTAAGGGGACTAAAGAAACAAGAACAACAACGACTAATTCATCCGCCAATATATTTCCGAAAAGTCGAAAACTAAGCGATAATGGTTTTGTGAAATCCTCTAGGATGTTAATTGGTAAAAGGATTGGGGTTGGTTTAATATATTTCTCGAAATAACTCAATCCTTTTTTGCTAAGACCCGCATAAAAATATGCGGCTGATGTTAGTAAAGCTAAAGCAACAGTAGTATTTATATCATTCGTGGGCGCCGCCAATTCCCCGTGGGGTAACTCTATAATTTTCCAAGGTAAAAGGGCACCTGACCAATTCGAAACAAAAATAAAAAGGAACATAGTTCCAATAAAGGGAACCCAGGGACCATATTCTTCTCCAATCTGAGTTTTGCTCAAGTCTCGAATAAATTCAAGGACATATTCGAAGAAATTCTGACCGTCGGTCGGGATGGTTTGCGGATTCCGAACAGCTATGATAACTGAACCTAGCAAAATAGTAATTACGACCCAAGAAGTGATGAGTACTTGGGCATGAATTTGGAAACCTCCTATTTGCCAATAGAAGTGTTGGCCTACTTCTACACCCGAGATATCATATAACCCCTTGAGTGTTTTAATGGAACACGGTGTAATATTCATATTGTCCTCTGATAAAAATTGAACTTCAAAAAAGGAATTCTTTTGATTCAACCATCTCTTTCTCAACTCAGCAGCTTGAAGTATTAATCTTATATTTAGGATACCAAGAAATCACATCAGATCATAATATATATCAATACCCTCTAATATATATCAATATTCCCCTTTCTTTTATCTATGTAAAACAAAAAAGAACATTAACTGATCCCATAAATCTATGCAGTTGTTCAAGAATTCACTATTCTTCTTAATCAACGATTTCTTATATAGAGAGAACGGCCCTCAGAAATAGCAAATACTAATTTGTTAAGAATTAATCGAATTGAAGTCATAGTGTCATCGTTGGCAGGAATCGATATATTCGCGAGATCTGGGTCACAATTTGTATCGACTAAAGAAATAGTAGGAATCCCTAAAATGGCACATTCCCGAAGAGCTATATACTCTTTTTGCTGATCAAGGACGATCACAATGTCAGGCAACCTCGTCATATATTTGATCCCGCCGAGATATCTTTGCAAGGTAGATAATTTTCTCTTTAAGATTGCCGCATCTCTTTTTGGGAGATGGTGGAATTTTCCCATTTTTTCTTCTGCTCTTAAGTCTCTAAATTGAGAAAGTCTAGTTTTGGTAATCGACCAATTCGTTAACATACCACTGAACCACTTTTTATTAACATAATGACAACGAGACCTTATTGCAGCTGATGCTACTAAATCCGCTGCTCTTTTTTTGGTATCAACAATTAAGAAGCTTTTTCCCTGACTTGCTGCATCAAAAACTAAATCACAAGCTTCTGATAAAAAACGAGCCGTTCGGGCGAGATTTGTAATATGAGTACCTTTACGCTTTGCCGAGATGTAAGTGGCCATTTTAGGATTCCATTTCTTAATACCATGACCAAAATGAACTCCCGCTTCTATCATCTCTTTCAAATTGATGTTCCAATATCTTCTTGTCATTTTTTCCACACTTCCTTTTTCTTTTTTCTTTTTTTCGTCTTACCATTACGGAATTGATTTCTTTTTGAAGATTAAGAAAGAGCCGAAATAGCTTGAAATAAATAATAATTGTTCCGATGGGACCTTCTACTCAGAATTGGCCATTGATACATGGTATAAACATAGCCTTAATGAATTAACTGACTATTAAAATACAAAATCTAAAATCATACCTGTTAGCATTCTAAGGTCAAAAGTATAGTTTAAATTAAAGTCAAAAAAATCTGCTTTATGTATATTTAAATCGTATAAATAGGAGTAAATGGGGCTTCTGATGTCTCATAGAAATTGTTTGTTACGTCAGAATCAGAAGAAACTAATTCTGTATGGAGAAACAAAATATCTCTCATTTCCGACGCGAATAGATTTTTTTTTGAATTTCGAAATAAAGGTTCTTGTCTTGTGGGGAACGATGCACAAATTTTTGGAATCCGGTACCAACAGGTATAATCCCCCCCAGAACTACGTTTTCTTTCAGGCCTTTCAACCAATCAATACGACCTCGTAGGGCAGCTTTTGCTAAAACTCGAGCAGTTTCTTGAAAACTTGCTTCAGATATGAAACTTTGGGTATTCAGGGAAGCTCTTGTTATTCCCAATAAGATTGCCCGATAATAGATCGATTCGTCCAAAGCCCGCCCCGCTCGTTCCGCTCGCAATAGTCCTATTAATTCCCCAGGTAAAAAAACATTAGACATTCCATCTTCGGAAACCCTTACTTTTGATGTTACTTGGCGGATAATAATCTCTATATGTCTATTATGGATCTGTACCCCTTGGGATCGATAAACCTTTTGGATCTTATTAACCAAAGAGATACGACTTTGGGCTATGGTTAGCTCAGCTCCGATCAAGAATCCCCAGGGAACCCCAAGAATTCTTGGTATATGCTCATTCCAATCCTCAATTCTCCTTTCGAGATTCGGCGATAGTGAATAAATTGAACGCGCTTCGAAGATTTGTTCCACTTTTGGAAGACCTTGCGTTATATCACTAGATCTCGATTTTTCATATATAAACGTAACTAACATATCTCCTTTGGAAAGGATTTTTCCATAATGCCCGTGAACAGTTGCTCCTATAGTGGCCAAATAAGGCTTAGCTGCTCTTAGAATAAAGGAGTCCATATTAACAATGAAAATTTGACCAGATTTTTTTATGTCCGATTTAAATAAACATACATTTTCGCAAATAAATTGTCCAAGGTGAATTATTGCCGATGTATTTTCCCACGATTCATGATGGAGGAAGTGCCAATTCAAATGGAATGGCTCCAACATCATGTTACTGTCGAAATTAGAAATCCTTTTATTTTCGTCTATTAAAGAGTATTTAAGTCCTTGAAGTACTTGGAAGGTTTGTTTCAAATTGTCAAGAAACAAGTATTTTTTTAACAAGATCTGGTTATGGGTTAATAAATAGTAAGATGAAGAAAAATTGGATATACTAGGTATAATAGTGCCTAAGAGCCCCAAAATATCTCGAATAGGAATTCTAGGATTCGGTTTTTTTACCGCATTGGGATATTTCGAATTCTTGAATAAACCAATTCGAAAACAGTTGGATGCCGACAAAATCATCAAAGACGGATATTCTTTATTTCGATTCAACAAGGTGCCAATAGCTTCTTTATGTTGGCTAAGTGATTGAATCTTCGCCTTGGAATAAAAGGAATTGGTATTGTTGCGATCTAACCTATTATTGGGAATCGGTCCTACACTTGTCCTATCATACCTTCTTCGTGTATAAGAAATAGTAGACTTGACTAATTCAATTCTTAGGAAATCGCGAATAAGATCATTTATTCTTACCTCAACAAGAGAAGCACGAGCCCTCTCTTTATCTTCTTGTTCCCAATTCACTACTAAGCAAGTTCGAACGAATTGACTATTCGTGTGATAAATTCTTTGAGTTAACTTGCTATTTTCATGAGAAATAAAATTGACAAGTCGAAGTTGGAGATTATCCTCTTCTTGCAGGAGATCCTGCGGGAAAAGTGTTACTAAATTTCTCCCTTCGTCCATTTCATATGCGACTGCAGGTCGAACCGAAACAAAATACTTTTCCTTGCTTTTGAGAATTTTTTTCCGTTGAACATAAACCCAATTTTTCCTTTTTTTTGATTCCTTAGAATCTTTTTTTTCTCTTTCTGGTGGTATCAAACTGCTACCTAATATCTTATCCGCCTCCTCAGGAAAATGAATATCTCCGGAAAAGATTTTGAGTTCCGTATGGCTTTTTTTTCTCTTCACTCGGACCAATCCACCTAGTCGACTTCTTGTATTTTTTGTGAGTTGTGTATCCACTCCAATAATACTATTGTCAAGTACCTTTAGGGATGAGGATCTCGGCACGATATGCAGTTCTTGAAGAATGAAAAAAAACCGATCTACTTCTTTTTGGTATTTTAGACTAAATTCTTTTGTTCCTCGATGCTCAATAAAACCCTCTTTTTTTAAGATAGAATCTTCCTCTGGGCTCCCATATTCGTCTTCTGAATCTTCCTCCGAGTCTTCTTCTAAAGTCTCATATTCGTTCTCTGAGCCGTCTTCAGGGCTCCCATATCCGTCTTCTGAGTCTTCCTCTAGAGTTCCATATTCGTCCTCTCGGGTTTTATATTCGTTCTCTAGGCTCCCGTATTCTTCCTCTGAGTCTTTCTCTAGAGTCCTATATTCGTCCTCTAGGATCTCATATTCATCTTCTAGGGTTTCATATTCGTCCTCTAGAATCCTATATTCGTCTTCTAGGGTTTCATATTCGCCCTCTCGGGTCCTATATTCGTTCTCTGGGCTCTTATATTCGTACTCTGAGTCTTCCTCCCGAGTCCTATACTCTTCCTCTCGGGTCCGATATTCTTCTTCTAGAGTCCTATATCTAAATTTAACAATTCCTGAACCCCTTTTATCTTTTCTGTATCGTGGATCGTCAAAATAAGCAAAAATATTATTTCTACGTAAAACACCCATAAAAGGTATTTCAATTGAAATCCCCAAACAGGATATTAGTTCTTTCTCTTGTTCTTGATGATATTGTAATGGAATGACGAACCTATTTCTTCGCCTTTTCGCCAACAAATCAAAATTATCTTGAAGAATAAAAGGATAGACAAAATTCCAATGACCGTTGGACACGATTCGATCTGACGTTAAATAATCAGGAATTTCCCTATCTTTTTTACCAAAAGTATCCAACAGTCTATGGCTTACTTGATCATTAGCCATTGAGAGGTCAAAGATATATCTTCCGTCAACAGAAAAAAAATAAGTATTCATTTGATCTTGATCCTTGTGGAGCGAAAAAGATGCTATACTGGATCTGCACATACTTACTGACAATATCCATAAATGGCTTGTTTTTGGTAATCGACGAAGATTACCATATTGATATTCGGGCGCATGGTAAACATCAGTACTCCAGTGCATTTCCCCGTCAGATTCGGAATAAATATGCTTTTGTACTTTTTCTTTAAAATGCAAAGTGGACGTTCCGGCACGAATCTCCGCAATTACTTGTTCGGATTCTACATATTGATCATTTTGCACTAGAATCAAGCTTTTTAACGGAATATTCACACTATGTAGAATATCCTGACTCTGAATAGTTATATGCAAGTCTATATAGCATAGAAAAGCAGGCTGCCCATGACGGGTACGTGTGGGGTGAACCAAATCCTCATTGAATTGGATTTTTCCATTCGAGGGGGATCGTACAAGGTCGGCAGTACCCCCTGTGAATACTCCACCAGTATGAAAAGTTCTTAATGTTAGTTGAGTCCCTGGCTCCCCAATTGATTGACCCGCAATAATACCTACAGCTTCCCCCAATTCGACCAGATCGCCATGAGTGGGGCTTCGCCCATAACATAATTGACAGATCCAAGACGTGCTCCGGCAAGTAAAGGGGGTTCTAATATATATTGGTTGTGCTCGAAACGGTTGTGCTCGAAAGGCTGTTATGAATAGATTGACTAATCCTATTCCAATATCTTGATTTCGAGCAGCAATGCATCGTGAACCGATATATATATCGTCTGCTAATACACGGCCAATTAGTGTTTGTACAAAAAGTTTTTCCGTCATCCCATTTTGAGGACTCACAGAAATGCCTCGGATAGTACCACAATCTCTTCTACGCACAATAATATGTTGAACTACTTCAACAAGTCTACGTGTAAGATATCCAGCATCCGCTGTTCGTACAGCAGTATCTACAACCCCTTTTCGGGCTCCGTAGCAGGAAATTATATATTCTGTCAAAGAAAGTCCCTCGCGTAAATTGCTTTGAATAGGTAAATCAATCATTTGTCCTTGAGGATCCGCCATTAACCCTCTCATACCTACTAATTGGTGTACTTGAGATGCATTTCCTCTGGCTCCTGAAAAAGACATTAGATAGACTGGATTAGAAGGATCCGTTATTCGAAAATTCGAATTCATTTCTTGTTTCAAATATTCACTTGTAGCATACCATATCTCAACGGATTGGCGTAATTTTTCTACCGCGTGTACAGCTCCATAATAATAGTGTTTCTCCAAAAGAAAACTCAGTTGTTCCGCGTCTTGGACTAACCATGCTTTAGAGGGGATTGTTAAAAGATCCTCGATTCCTAAAGAAATCGATGTACTAGTGGCTTGATGGAAGCCCAGAGTCTTTATTTGATCCAGTATATGGGATGTATATCCCATTCCGAAATGATCTATTAATTTGCTAATAAGTCGTTTCATAGCAGTTCCATCTATTTCTTTATTATGAAAGACCAGGTTAGCCCGTTCCGCCATACATAAGTACCCCCCTTTTTTTGGCTGAGTAGGATTCGACAATTGCTGAGTAGGATTCGACAATGGGCCCGAGTCAGTGATTTGAAAACTAAATTTACTCCCTTTCCTCGATCTCAATCTAGATTTGCGCGGCAAAAAGATGGTACTAGCGAAATCGGAATGCCCCCGAAAGGGGCATCGCCGAATCTAACTTCCTTGTTTAGATAGTGTATGAATAGGCCCGACTAAATCCTTGTATGGCTTCCTCTATTTCTCTATAAAAAGAAATATGACCAAGAGTGGTTCGAATGTATGTAGAACAGATTTCTTTTTTTCTATTTCCCACTATTAGATAGTGGGCATAAATCTCATGATAAGTCCCAAAAGATTCATATTGAACTTCAATCGGAACTTCTCTTGACCCAATGATGCGTTGATCTAGTTTCCATCGGAGCCACAGGGGACTGTTTAAACCGATTTGTTTCTGTCTATAGGCTCCCAGTGCATCATAGGAACTAGAAAAATGAGGTTCTTTATCTTTCGTATACTTAGAATAATAATTATTATTGTAGTTTACTTTTTTATTTGGAGAGTTTCCGCAACTATTATATCTATTTGCACAAATACCTCGACGGTTTCCAATCGTTAATACATAAAGTCCGATAAGCATGTCTTGGGTTGGCACGCAAATAGGATCTCCAATAGCGGGAGACAGGAGATTCATATGAGAAAACATAAGTAAACGAGCTTCCGCCTGAGCTTCCAAGGATAAAGGTAGATGAACAGCCATTTGATCCCCATCAAAGTCCGCATTGAAACCCTTACACACTAATGGATGTAAACAAATAGTACGTCCCTCTACTAAAGTGGGTTGGAAGGCCTGTATCCCTAATCTATGCAGGGTAGGCGCTCTGTTCAACAGTACAGGATGTCCCCGCATAACTTCTTGAAGTATTTCCCATACAACGGGTTCCTTTTCCCAAATTTGCCTTTTAGCAATCCTGACGTTAGAGGTAGCACGTTTCGTGATTAAATCGCGAATTATAAATAGCTGAAAAAGCTTTATTGCTATTTCTAGAGGTAATCCACATTGATGTAATGAAAGCGAAGGACCCACAACAATGACAGAACGCCCCGAGTAATCGACCCGTTTTCCAAGCAGAGTCTCGCGAAACCTCCCCTCTTTACCCTCAATTACATCTGAAAGTGATTTGTATACTTTATTGTGACCATCCCTCGTCGGTTGCCCGCGGGACCTACTATCAAGAAGTGTATCCACGGCTTCTTGTACCAATTTTTCCTGGCACATTACTAAATCTGCTGGCGCTAATTCACTTCTTTTTAATAGATAGGAAAGGTTGTTGTTCCGACGGATAACTCTCTTATAAAGTTCATTAATATCCGAAGTCACTACTTTATCCCCAGACCTATAAACAATGGGTCTCAATTCGGGAGGAAGAACCGGTAATAAGCACAAAACCATCCATTCTGGTTCTACATTTGTTTGAATAAAATGTTTCGCCAATTGCATGCGTCTAATCAAAAAAACTTTTCTTATTCGTCTTTTTCTATCTTCCCATTCATCTCCACTATACCCCTCGTCTTCTAATTCCTTCCATTCAACCAAGGAATTCTCTATAATAATTCGCAAATCCAAATTCGCTAATTGTTCTCTAATAGCACCTGCTCCTGTCGCAATTTCCCGATTTCGAAATGTTGCAAAGCCTGGGGTAGAAAAAAAGGGAGAAATGCTGTGGTTACAGGATGAAATTTCATCTTCGAATAAACCCCGTAATCGTAAGAAAGTAGGTTTTTTAGCGCTGGGCCTAGCAAAAGAGAAATCGCCGTATACTAGGCCCTCCAATTTCTTAAGGGGTTTATCTAAAAGATTCGCGATATAACTAGGAAGACCGTTGAAATACCACACATGAGTCACTGGACATGCCAGTTTGATGTATCCCATTTGATATCTTCGTATCCGAGAATCAACAAATTCTACCCCGCATTTTTGGCAAAATCTTTCGTCTTCGTTTTCAGCTACACTCGCTCGAGAATTTCCACAAGCACAAATTCCGCTTTTTATGGGCCCAAAGATTCTTTCGCAAAACAATCCATCTTTTTCTGGTTTATCGGTTTTATAATGAAAAGTGGAGGGCCTTGTGACTTCGCCAACGACTTCCCCATTAGGGAGGGTTTTTTTAGCCCAAGCCTTTATTTGTTGAGGGGAAACGAGTCCAATTTGAAGTTGTTTATGTTTATATTGGTCAATCATAAAATAGAAAAAAGAATTTATATTTATTCCGATCAAACATCCTCCCTATTAACCTGGAAGTTCTTCTCAGATACAAGGAAATGGTTCAGTTCTAGAGCCAAAGATCGTAGTTCTCGAACGAGCACTCGAAAAGATTCTGGAGGATCCTCGTGATTAGGCACTCTTTTTCCCCAGATCGTAGCATTAAGTATTTCTTGACGAGCTATAAGATGATCAGATTTATAAGTAAGTATCTCTTGTAAAATATGAGCAACACCAAATCCTTCTAAAGCCCAAACTTCCATTTCTCCTACTCGTTGTCCCCCTTGCTTGGCTCTTCCTCTAACGGGTTGTTGGGTAACAAGTGAGTAGGGCCCGGTAGAACGCCCATGAATTTTCTCATCAACTTGATGAATTAATTTTAAGATATAGGACTTCCCTATTAGAACAGGCTGTTCGAAGGGATCTCCTGTTCTTCCATCAAATATTCTGCTTTTTCCCGGGTACTCGGGTTCAAATACCCATGGATTTTTTGTTTGTTTACTGGCTTCATATAATTCCGAAAACACGAGTTTTCTTGAAGCCTCTTGCTCATATCTTTCATCAAAAGGTGCTATTCTATAATGTTTCTTTAGCAGATCCCCTGCTAATCCGAGCGAGCTTTCAAATATTTGGCCCACATTCATTCGTGAGGGTACTCCTAAGGGATTGAAGACCATATCAACAGGTGTTCCATCTTGCAAATAGGGCATATCTTGCCTAGACAAAATTTTTGAAATGATCCCCTTATTCCCGTGTCTTCCGGCTACTTTATCCCCAACTTGGATTTCACGTTTCTGTAAAATATATATACGAACCATTATGTCAAGGGGGTCCCTCTGGATCCATTTCACGTCGATAACGCGCCCTCTTCCACCTATAGGTAGTTTGAGAGAAGTTTCTTTTGAAGCGGATACCTCAAGACCAAAAATAGCCCGTAATAATCCAGCTTCCGCGATATATGACGATTCGCTCGCTATCTGAGGTGTTAATTTACCTACTAAAATATCGCCAGTTTCTACCCAGGATCCTAACCTCACAACTCCATTTCTGTCTAAATTGCGGAGTAAATGTTCTTCTAGATGTGGTATTTCTTTAGTTATTTTTTCAGCGGAGCCTTGGCTTGTCGTATCCGTCTGAATTTCATATTTTCGGATGTGAAAAGAAGTATAAATATCCTCATATACCAAACGTTCGCTAATTAGTACTGCGTCTTCAAAATTGTAACCCTCCCACGGCATATAAGCTACTAAAACGTTTTTTCCTAAAGCAAGTTCCCCACCAACTGTAGCAGCTCCCTCCGCTAAAATTTGCCCTTTTTTAATGGATTTACCCGGTGGAACCCGAGGTTTTTGGTGCATACAAGTATTTTTGTTAGACCGCCGATGGGCAACTAAAGGAATACTTGTAGCCTCCCCATTACTTGATAAAAGGATCTTGTGACTATCACTAGAAACGATCTTTCCCTCGCGTTCGGCTATAACGGAAACCCTCGAATCTAGAGCTGTTTGGCGTTCCAATCCAGTTCCAACAATGCACTTCTCGGACCGAGAAAGTGGAACTGCTTGGCGCTGCATATTAGAACTCATTAAAGCCCGATTCGCATCATTATGCTCAATAAAAGGAATGAGAGAACCCCCAATAGAAAAATATTGGAAAGGAAAAATACTTCTAACATGAATCTGTTCCCACGCAATAGTCAGGAATTCTTGACGGTATCTAGCTGGAACAACTTGTTCTTCCTGAATACCCTGATTCAAGGACAAAGAATTTCCTGCTGCTATCATATAATATTCATCTCTATTTGGTGATAAATAAACCACCTGTCTCTCTTTTTTTTCTTTTGCTTTCTCGGATATTTCATAAAACGGACTCTCTATAGATCCCCACCAGTGATCAATTCTCGCATGAATAGCTAACGATCCGGTAAGTCCAACATTGATTCCTTCGGACGTGTCAATTGGACAAATCCGCCCGTAGTGACTCGGATGAATATCTCGGCTCCGAAAACTTGCAGTTCTCCCCGTCAATCCCCCAGGGCCCAAACAACTCACTTTTCGCCCATGAACCGTTTGTGTCAATGGATTGGTTTGATCAAAAACTTGAGATAAGGGGTATGTGCCAAAAAAGGTCTCATAAGTAGTTATTAATAAAATCGAAGTTGAAGTTGGAGTTACCAAAGTTTGTGGAGTCGGTTTCGATTGACGTATGAATACTCTACGGATAGTTTTTTGAACCGCATGTTGTAAACGGCCAAGAGCCAGCCCGAATTGATCTTGTAACAGATCCGCAACCGAACGAATACGTTTATTTTTCAAGTGATTCATATCGTCATCGTCAAGTATACCCGTTCCAAATTTCATTCCAATCAAATGATCCGTAGCGGCCAATACATCTCGTGGTAACAAGAATGTTTTGTTCTGAGGTATATCAAGATTCAGTCTCCGATTCAAATTTCGTCGACCAACTCTTCCTAATTCACATTTTTGTTGAAAAAATTTCTTTTGTAATTCCTCGCATAAGGACTCCGAAAATACCAGGTCCCCGCCTACACAAGCAAATTGTTGATAAAACTCTAAAATAGCTTTTTCTTTTGACTCAATCCTCTTCTTCTCCTTAGCATTCGGGAAAGACAAGAAAATTTCGGGGTAGGAAACATTATCTAAAATTTCTCTTAGATTCGAACCCATAGCTGATGATAGAACTAAAATAGATATCTTTTGTTTTCTACTCACGCGAGCCCATATCCTTTCTTTTTTATCAATTGCTAATTCCGACCTTCCTCCCCAATCTGATATTATAGTCCCTGTGTATATAGAAATTCCCTTATGGTCTAATTCCGAACGGTAGTAAATACCAGGACTTAGCAATATTTGATTGATCACAATTCGGTATATTCCATTTATTATAAAGGTTCCTAAGGAATTCATTATAGGAATGTTTCCAATAGAAATGGTTTGCTTTTGCACATCGAAACCAAAAATTAATCTCGCAGATACATATAATTCGGAAGAATAGGTGAGTGATTCATACACAGCATCCCTTTCTTTTATTGAGGGTTCTAGCAATTGATACCCTTTCGCAAATAATTGAAATGCAATTTCGTGATCTGGATCTTTAATTGTTGGAAACTTCTCAAGTTCTTCTGCCAAGCCTTGATTAATGAATCTACAAAATCCCTCAAATTGGATCTGACTAAATCCGGGTATTGTGGACATTTCCTCATTTCCATTCCGGAGCATTTTAATCTTAAGTTTCCTATTTTTGAAGAAAAATTCCATTATCAGCTCACTCTTCATCAATCCCTACGGATCAATCTAGCAATCATGGAATCTATATTCTGTTTACTGAATCACATGAAATTCTAGGGAACTCCACATACGTATTTCATATATGTATTTCATACATATGAATAGAGAGGATTTCGACGAAAGTTCGAATTTAGCAAGGGTAGAAATGGAATGAAAATGAATTGATAAAACAGTCCTAGAAAAAAATTCTGCCACTTAAACCTTATGATATTCTAAAAAGATTGGATAGCAAAGATTTCTCGTTTTATCTCATTTCTATGAAAAGGATAAAGCCATAATAATTTATAAGCACTAGAAAGTTTGACTTTAGTTCGATTTAGAATAGCACGTTTAGTTTAATCTTCAAAAAGAATTTGAAACTTCTTTTTTGTTTCGTATTCGTAGTAGTAGAATTGCTGGAAAATAAAGGATTTCGTTGTAGAATCCTAAAATAAGGAGAAGTACTTTAATCTATATCAGAGCAAATTTCCTCTTTTTTTTATTCAAAATATTTAATGCAATGAAAAATTAAAGCACGACTCCCCATAGGGATATGTACATAAGGGGGATCCATAGATAATAATGCTGTTCGGACCTGGATTTCCCTATATACGGATTAGGGAAACGTTTATTCTCTTTTAGTATGCCATTAAAAAGAATGGGGGGAGAATACCGATTTAAGAGTCGCTCACTACTGCAATTCAAAAAAAAAAAGAAAATTCTAGTTAATGGTTCCAATTTGTTCTTAATTTTGCAGCCTGTGACTGGAAATCCACTTTTTCCCCTTTGTCATCTCAATAGAATAGAAAGAAAAGGGAAGTTTTCTAGTGTTAGCACCGTGTGTTTTAAGATAGAATCCATAAAAGCAGAAATAGGTTTTTTGAAAAAGATTAGAAAAAAGTAAGTAGAATTAGATTCAAGATAAAAGAAAAAGGGTTTTAGTAAGAAAATGTGCATGAATACTTGTTCTTTTGTAGATTTTAGATTGGATTTTTTGGCGGCATGGCCAAGTGGTAAGGCAGGGGACTGCAAATCCTTTACCCCCAGTTCAAATCTGGGTGCCGCCTGATCAATAAAATACTTAGGATTATAGTACTGATCAAACTCGACAAATCCATACTCCCCATAAGTTGGGTCAAGAGAGTAACTGGGTCTGCCGATACTGGATTTTGAGAATCCATATCATAGCTCTATCCTCAAACTAGGGTTTGTTTTGGCGACAGTAGCCCAAACGGCTACCAATAGGGATGAGGTAGCGTTTCCTTAGTCTTTTATTAATTTGAATTGATTTGGGGATTTAAAATAAAACTACGAGGCTAAGATATCAGAAATCTTTGTATCCAAAGGTCCCTAAGGGGCCTTCCTTTTTCAATCTAAAATTGAAGAAGGGACCTCGCGAAGAAATATCAAGACTTCCTAATTATCATACATTTTATTTATCCTACATCTTACTACATACACTTCGTACATCTTGTGCTACCTGCGTATACTAAAGTAAAGGCTACCTATTCTGTCGAGAATCAGATTCGATAGGCTGATCAAAAATTAATTTCAGGGTTGTGGATAAGGTTCCCTCACTCTTTCATAGAAAGATAGAAAGCGGGGCAGTAGAGTTTAGGTCAAAAAAAAAAGAAACATGGGTAAGGTAGGTATCCAATAAATATTTATCTATCCTAATTTTATCGTATATTCTGGCGTTCTTTACTTATAAAATAAAAAAGGGTAACAAAAGGAAGAAAAAATCTCTCTATTCCCGCGTCTTCTATTCCAGACATCCCCCTATTATTCTTTTTTAGGGAAAGGGCTATGTATCATATTTATACTTAATGCTCTCCAATTCCACCAGAAATCATATAAGAATTTGTTAGGAGTAAATTCCTTTAAAGGATTCATCCATACTCTTAGGGCAGAACGGCCTTTTGACTCTGTACCCTTGATTCCACTATGATTATTGATCAATAGTAGAATAATTCCTTCATAGAAATAGGAGACATAATTTACATGGATATAGTAAGTCTCGCTTGGGCTGCTTTAATGGTAGTCTTTACATTTTCTCTTTCGCTAGTAGTATGGGGGAGGAGTGGACTCTAGGGATACTACTAATTGATTGAGTAGTCGAATTGTAGTATCAACTCTTTTTTTTTAATTGATCGTTTTGCATTAATAATTTAGCCAAACTTGATTTTTTCTCTCTTTCTTTAGTTTTGTTTCACTCTTGTAAGAAACTCTTTTAAGAAAGTAAGAAAGAATCGTTCTATTCTACTAGAAGTGACGAGTAAAAAGAAAGTTCTATACATAAGAAAATTAGACTTTCTTACACGAAGCTATTCACAACATATTGCGCGTTTTCCATTTATACTCTTTTCTTATTCTTAGAAAAATTTTGATGTTCTTTTATCTCGCTTGAAGAATCTCGCGGCATTTTTACTCTAGTCTATTCTCATATTATTTTTCTCCCCTTCCGTGGATTCTTTCAATGAAGAATTGTTTTTGATTTTTTGATTTTGACTTGATTGAAATTAAGTGGATGCAGTGAAAAAAGAAGTTGAATTAGACTACTATTTCAATCTACTAAATCTATTCTTCTATTCTATAGTAGATTCTTTCTAATATAATAGAAAGAATCTAAAGTGTGGTAGAAAAAACTATATGTAGTTCTTTCTACCACACTTTATGATTCCAACCAGATCCTTTCATTTAAGACTTAGATTTTTTTTTCTTTAATCCCTTTTTCATTTCTTCAATGATTAAATGGAATTCCATTTAATCATTTTGGCTGGCTGTTTTTACATAAATAATAAGTAAAAAGGCAGTAGGAACTAGAATGAACAATGCAGTAGCAATAAATGCGAGAATATTGACTTCCATAAACTCTTTTTTTTTTTCACAATAACTCGGGATGTAATCCCATGGAGAGGAAAAAGGGGTATCCTGTAAATTCAAGGGGAGCACTTGCATTCTGATAATACTGAATCAATTCAATATTATGAATATTGGGTCTATCAAATCAATTCATGGTTGATAGTGGAATAATATAACATAGGAGGATCCCTTATCCATACTAAGACCAAAATTGGTTTTTTGATTGGATTCGGAACCCCCTCTATTCTATTTTTCATTCTTTTCTACTTTTTTTCTATATGTATAACCCAAAATCTTTCTTATCTTATCCAATTTCCCTTCCTTTTTATTATAGTTATACGTACAATTATGTACGTATTATATGACGGACTTTCTATGGGTCACATAGACAATCCAAATAAGCAGCAGAAGTAGAAATGAGATGTAGAAAAGAGGATCTTAAATAAAAAGGATCCCATATTTGAATTTAAGAAAAAGGGCGTTTGCTTGGTTTTTATTTTATTAGGTTGCTATCAATATCTGCTTTTTTGGGTCTAAAGATGAAAGCGGATCCGTAAAAAAGGGGTCGGCAAATGGAGTGAGAATGGGGTATATTCTTTCCAATTATTCATTCAACATACATAAACAAAGTTGGAACTAGAAAATGGAAAGGGTGTGGTTTAACCCCCCAAAAAGAACTAATTAGATTAAATTCATTCTATAACAATAAACGGATACGGTTTATGTATGGATTCCGGTATTTTACCGGTACTCTATTCCATAAGAATAAGAGTAGAATAGGAAGTTAATATGAGGATGGTATCATCATAAAAATAGAGTAATATCCTAAATTATACTAATCCGGGTATGATATGTATGCCGTTCCGTATCAATTGGAACGAGTGAAAAAAATTCCTATACTGCTCTCTTTTTACTTATAAATGCGAAATAAAAAAAGTGAAGTAAGGGTGGGTACCCCATAGATATTTGATCTTGCCTCCTGCCCCCCTTTTTTTCATCAAAAATTTCCAATTCCATAAAAAAAAGGAAAAAGGAATTTGTCCATTCATTGAACCCTAGTTCGGGACTGACGGGGCTCGAACCCGCAGCTTCCGCCTTGACAGGGCGGTGCTCTGACCAATTGAACTACAATCCCTACGGGGTGTACGGCATACCTATTATTAATTAAATAGAACCATAAGAAGATTCGATTCGTCTGCGGTGTTCTAAGAAATAGAACAATTGTATACTACATACCCACATAGGGTATGTGGTATAGTGAGAGTGGCATAACAAGTATGTCGCGATTTTTTATCGCTCAAAATAAATGATTCCGTCTTTCCATAAGAAAAGCTCTTTTCTTTGTAAGAAAAGAATCAGAGAGATATGGATTAGAAATCAATCTCCCCTTATCTCTTTATCCTTTATTTCTATGCATCAGACATTTTTTTTATGGAAGAAAAAGCATTGATTTAGTTCATATTCACGAAGCCCTAGATTTTTGGGCCGAGCTGGATTTGAACCAGCGTAGACATATCGTCAACGAATTTACAGTCCGTCCCCATTAACCGCTCGGGCATCGACCCAGGAAGAATTTATTCTAGGATTTTTGATAATCTATGATTAACCTCTTTTTATAATACTCCCTACCCCCAGGGGAAGTCGAATCCCCGCTGCCTCCTTGAAAGAGAGATGTCCTGAACCACTAGACGATAGGGGCATCACTAGACGATAGCGCCATGCCATATACAACCACTCGTCATATTATACTATAATGATAGTATGAGCAGTTTTTTGGAATTGTCAATATACTCGAAGAGTATAACTAGATCAAAGGAAACAGTCTTTCCTACTTTTCTGTTATGCTTTCATAGGATTTTTTTTTTAGTTGAAGGTTAGGTTAATTCACGGATCATCCCCCTACTTTTAAGGAAATTCGTTTAAAGGGTATAGAATAAGAATAGATTAATAAAAAGGATTCTAGATTAGTTTAGTACAGGTATTGATTTGATTGCTCTAACAGGGAAAAGAGTCCAATTTCATTTCTTTTTTCAATTTTAAGTCTGTGCTTCCTTTAGTGTTCAGACCAAAAATGTGGGGATCGCGCACTAAACAAAGTCATAAAATTCAAGAAAAAAAAGAGACATTTTCAAAAAAAAAGAAAAAAGTGAATGAATTTAGTAGAAAAGTAGTTTATCGGATTCGAACCGACGACTTCTGTCTTACCAAGGCATTACTTTACCACTAAGTGAAAAGCCCTTTATCGGATTTGAACCGATGACTTATGCCTTACCATGGCATTACTCTACCACTGAGTTAAAAGGGCTTTTCATTCAATAATTAGCCACTTTCATTGGTCTACTTCTACTGCATAATATACATATTATATGTATATATTTATGTACATAATATATGTACATATAGAGATTTAAAAAAAGAATATAATAAACTAGAATTGAGTGGAAAAGAGGGGAGGAAGTTGGTAAATGGAGAGGATCGACTAACCGGCGACTTTACAGATCCTCCTTATGAAAAGTTTGAGGAGTCCTCATCAGAGTCTTCTGATGAAAATTTACATCAGGTAAATCTGTCGATTCCTGTCTGCTTTTCTTTTTAAGTTATGACTAGTTGTTTGTTGCTTCTCTCAAGCGATAGAGGAAGTCTATGATGAATTTTTTAAAGTCATCTCACCCCTTCCCTATGGCTCGGACTTTATGATAAGTTGAGGAAGAAAACATCTTTCCCAATTTTTTGTTCAATTCTGAACAAAAAAGAAAAGCAAGAAAGGGATTTATGGGGACTGTACTGCCCCCTATATCTCTTAGTGTATATTGTAGGAATAATCAAACTATTCCTTACAGCAGTCTGGCACATTTATGTCCTCACAAAACAAATAATGATCGTTGTAGTCGTAACCGTAGAATACGACCCTAATTGAAATGCATACATTTGGTTCATACGCTATTGGTATGGTAAGAAGAGATGTATTTTACAGACTCGAGGGGGGCGATCTAAATCCTAAAGTAAAGGCCCACGATTGAAGTACCAACCGCCCACCGCCATGAACTTTCTCTGTTTGATTCGATAAGTTGGAATTAGCCTCCTTCTCGAACGGTTAGCCTTGACAAAGGGTAGCGTTGGTATCATAATCTACATGTAGCGGGTATAGTTTAGTGGTAAAAGTGTGATTCGTTCTATTAATAACCGAATTTGAAATGATATACTTAAGACATCCTTAAGTTTTTTTATATTCATATTCCGATGAAAACTTTAGTTCTTATAAAGGGTTTAATCCTTTTCCTCTCAATAGCGTATTGAGGAAGAATATACATTCTCGCGATTCGTATCCAAAGACTAATTGAATTTGCATCCAAAATAAAACTTTGATTATGAGTATAGAGTCGCGAAGCATAATTTTGCATTGGATTAAGTATTCCGATTGAATAAATATGAGTAAAGGATCTATGGATGAAGATACAAAAAAGTTTATTTCCAATCGTAACTAAATCTTCTTTTGTTTTGTTTAAAAAGGAAACGGAAGCCTAATAGCTAAAAAACGATAGTTTTGGTTTACTAGAACCATCAGTATATTGTTTCAGCTCGGTGGAAACCCAACTCTTTTCCTCAAGATCTCTTGAATGAAATTAGGGAACGAAGTAAGTGGATTAGATAGATATTTAGTAGAATTTCTATCTACTACTCTATAGGGATCATCTAGAAAGCGGAGAGCTTTGGTTCCATTCAGACAGAAAAGCTGACATAGATGTTAAGTGGTGAGAATATCCATAAAGGAGCCGAATGAAATCAAAATTTCATGTTCGGTTTTGAATTAGAGACGTTAAAAAAAATCAACCAACGTCGACTATAACCCCTAGCCTTCCAAGCTAACGATGCGGGTTCGATTCCCGCTACCCGCTCCATTCTGTATAAAAAGACTATTCTATTTGTCTAGACATGGTAGAGACTTGTATTCAACCTTTTTCGTCCACCAGTTTTCGGCCCTACAGAGCGGAGTAGAGCAGTTTGGTAGCTCACGAGGCTCATAACCTTGAGGTCACGGGTTCGATTCCCGTCTCCGCACTTAGTAGTTCGTATAAATGGACTATTCTATTTGTATAGATATGGCAGAGGGCTATATCCAAATCCAACCTTTTTTTATTCAGCAGGCATAAAAAAAAATGAAAGAAAAGCATAGTCTACCCCCTGTTTGTTTCTTGTTTGTCTCGGTGAATCCCCGGTTTAGGGAACCTTCTTGGAAAGCTCTATTTTCGACCCCGAAGCACTCTTATTTTTTGAGTCGGGTACAAAGGAAGGATAAGATAGGAAGGGATACGCTACTAGACAAACAACTATTAATTTAATAGAAGTAGTTAAGCAGTCAATTATCCTGAATTTTT